TTATAAATTTTAGAATAAAACTAAAACTAAAAGAATCAAAATCTATTGTGCATATACACTAATTTATATAATAAAGTGCCTGATAAAAGGACTATTCTGATAGAGTAGATTATATAATTAAAATTATCTTTATTAAACTTTAAAAATAAGCTAAATATAAGCTAATGAACTCATATTTCATCTATAAAGTATAACTTTTTTTTAAAATTATTAATATTACTAATATAATTTTTTTCATTTTATTAATCTTAAGCTCTTTATTTTCTATCTCCTCTAATTCATGAATTAGATGTTGAATGGGGTTAGAAATTAATCTATTAAGATTTATTCCTTTACTTTATTTAAATAATCTTTCTTCAGAAAGAATAATTAAATATTTTATTATTCAAGCAATATCATCATCTTTACTTTTATTTTCTCTTATTTTTATAATAATTAAATATAATTATATAATAACTTTAATCTTAAACTTATCAATTTTTATAAAACTAGGAAGAGCTCCATTCCATTATTGATATATCCAAATTATTAAAATTATAAATTGAATAAATTGTTTTATTTTATTCACATGACAAAAAATTGCTCCCTTAGTTTTAATTTCTTATAATTTAAATACTAAAATAATATATTCTTTTGTTTTAATTAATATTATTATAGGAAGAATTGAAGGATTAAATCAAATTTCATTAAAAAGTATTATAAACTTTTCCTCCATTAATCATTTAGGATGAATAATTACTCTAATTTTTTTAAATGAAAATTTATGAATGATATACTTTATATTCTATAGAATAATTTCTTTAATTTTAATTATTATATTTAACATATTAAACATTTCTTTTTTAAATCAATTATATTTTTTAAAAAATAATTTTTTAAATTTATTTAATATTATTATTAATCTATTATCCCTAGGAGGCTTACCCCCATTATTAGGATTTTTCCCTAAATGAATTTCTATTCAATTTATAATAATTAATAATCAATTATTTCTATTATTTAGAATAATAATAACTTCTTTAATTACTTTATATTTTTACCTTCGTACTTCTATTTCTGTTTTAATCCTAATTAACTTTAAAACTAAATGAATTAATCTTATTAATAACAATATTATAAACCTAATTATATTTTTTAATTCTTTCATTTCAATTATATTATTATTACTTATTTCATTTATAATATTTTAAAGTTTTAAGTTTAAATAAACTAATAATTTTCAAAATTATTAATAAAGAAATATTCTTTAAGCTTTAGATAAATCAACTTTAAATTTGCAATTTAATATCATACTTTGACTATAAAACTTAGTAAAAGAATTTTCATTCCTAAATAAATTTACAATTTATCACCTAAATCTCAGTCATTTTACTATAAATAAATGAATATTTTCAACTAATCATAAAGATATTGGAACATTATATTTTATTTTCGGAATCTGAGCTAGAATATTAGGACTTTCATTAAGTCTTTTAATTCGTCTAGAATTAAGAATCCCAGGATCATTAATTGGTAACGACCAAATTTTTAATTCAATTGTTACAGCTCATGCTTTCATCATAATTTTTTTCATAGTTATACCTATTATAATTGGGGGGTTTGGTAACTGACTAGTACCTCTAATACTAGGAGCCCCTGATATAGCTTTCCCTCGAATAAATAATATAAGATTTTGATTCCTGCCCCCCTCACTTTTCTTCTTAATTTTTGGTATATTAATAGACAATGGAGCAGGCACAGGATGAACTGTTTACCCCCCTCTTTCTGCTAATATTTCTCATATAGGAAAGTCAGTTGATTTAACTATTTTTTCTCTTCACTTAGCCGGAATCTCATCAATTCTAGGAGCTATTAATTTTATTACTACTATTATTAATATACGATCTAATTATATAACCTTTGACCGAATACCTCTTTTTGTCTGATCAGTAGGAATTACTGCTATTTTATTACTACTTTCTCTTCCTGTTTTAGCGGGAGCTATTACAATACTCTTAACTGACCGTAATTTAAATACATCATTTTTTGACCCTGCAGGAGGGGGAGATCCAATCCTCTACCAACACTTATTTTGATTTTTTGGACACCCTGAAGTCTATATTTTAATTTTACCCGGATTCGGTATTATTTCTCATATTATTATTAGAGAAAGAGGGAAGATTGAATCATTTGGGTCATTGGGAATAATTTACGCCATACTATCAATTGGTTTATTGGGATTTATTGTATGAGGACACCATATATTTACAGTAGGCATAGACGTTGATACACGAGCATACTATACATCAATTACTATAATTATTGCAATTCCAACGGGGATTAAAATTTTCAGATGAATTACCACCCTCTCTAGAACTCAAATTAAATTAATACCAGCTATAAATTGAACACTCGGATTTATTTTCCTATTCACAATTGGTGGACTTACAGGTATTATTTTATCTAACTCTTCAATTGATATTGCCCTACATGACACTTATTATGTAGTTGCTCACTTTCATTATGTACTATCAATGGGGGCTGTATTTGCAATTATAGCCGGATTTACTCAATGATATCCCCTATTTACAGGACTAACCCTAAAAACCCCCCTACTCCAAATTCAATTTATCACCATATTTGTAGGAGTTAATTTGACTTTCTTCCCCCAACATTTTTTAGGATTAGCTGGTATACCCCGACGATACTCAGACTATCCTGATATATACTTATCTTGAAACGTAATCTCTTCATTAGGATCTATAATATCCCTACTAGCAATACTATTCTTTATTTACATTATCTGAGAAAGAATAACAAATAAACGATTTTCCCTTTACCCTATTAATAGAAACTCATCAATTGAATGATACCAATTCCTACCGCCCAGAGAACATTCTTTCAATGAAATCCCTATTATTAATAAATTCTAATATGGCAGAATTAATGCAATGGATTTAAGCCCCATTAATAAAGAATTATACTTTTTTTAGAATATAGCAACCTGATCAAATTTAATATTTCAAAATAGATCCTCTCCTTTAATAGAACAATTAATTTTTTTTTATGATAATTCTATACTAATTTTAACCCTAATTACTGTATTTATTATATATATAATATTTATTTTATTTTTTAATAAATTAATTAATCTAACAATAATTGAACATCAAAATATCGAACTAATTTGAACTATCCTCCCGGGAGTATTTTTAATTTTTATTGGAATCCCCTCAATTCACCTACTTTACCTATTAGATGAATCAAATCTACCATCAATTACATTAAAAATTATAGGACATCAGTGATATTGATCATATGAATACTCAGACTTCAAAAACATTGAATTTGACTCTTACATAAATAATGAATTTTCAAGAGAAAATTTCCGACTATTAGAAGTAGATAATCGAATCATTCTTCCTATAAAATTTCAAATTCGTACATTAATCTCATCCTCTGATGTAATTCATGCATGAACAGTCCCTTCTCTAGGAGTAAAAGTAGATGCAATACCTGGTCGTCTTAATCAAGCATCATTTTTTTTAAATCGTCCTGGTTTATTTTATGGTCAATGTTCTGAAATCTGTGGAGCAAATCATAGTTTCATACCTATTTCTTTAGAAAGGATTAACCTACCTACCTTTATTAATTGAATTAATAATAACTCATTAAGTAACTTAAAGTAAGTATAGGTCTCTTAAACCAACTAATAATAATTAACGACTATTCTTAATGAATTAAAAAGATTTAGTTAAACCTATAACATAAATTTGTCAAATTTAAATTATTAAAAAATAATATTCTTTTATACCTCAAATAAACCCTATAAGATGAATCATTCTTTTTTTTTATTTTATTTATTTATTTTATTTATTTATTTTATTTATCTATTTTATCTCATTTTATAAAACCTCAATCTCTCAATCTAAAACTTCCCCTAAAACCAACCATCTAACCTGAAAATGATAAATAATTTATTCTCTATTTTTGACCCTTTATGTATAATAAACTTACCACTTAATTGAATAAGATCAATCTTAACTATCTTACTTATCCCCATAATATTTTGAATAATTCCCTCTCGATATATATTTATTATAAATAAAATATTACTAACTATTCATAATGAATTCAAAAATCTTCTAGGACTAGGAAGTTACAAAGGCAGAACTCTTATATTTATCGCTTTATTTTTAATAATTTTATTTAATAATATAATAGGAATATTCCCCTATGTATTTACCAGATCAAGACACCTATCTATAAATTTAACTTTATCTTTACCATTATGAATTTCATTTATATTATTTGGATGAATAATAAATACTCAACATATATTTACTCATTTAATTCCCCAGGGAACACCCCCTTTACTTATAGTTTTTATAGTATTAATTGAAACAATCAGAAATATTATTCGTCCCATAACCCTGTCAGTTCGATTAACAGCCAATATAATCGCTGGCCACTTACTTTTAACCCTTCTCAGACAGTCAACATCTAATTTAAATATAATTATAATCTTTTTTATACTTTTTATTCAAATTATTTTACTAACCTTAGAATTCTCTGTCGCTTTAATTCAAGCTTATGTATTTTCTATTCTATCAACACTTTATTCTAAGGAAACTTACTAATGATAAATCAAGCTAATCATACATTTCATTTAGTTAATTACAGTCCCTGACCTCTGACAAGAGCATTAGGAACAATAATTCTAATATCTAGAATAATTAAATGATTTCATGAATTTACATTCATTTATTCTATTATTGGTTATTCTATTATCTTACTATCCATATATCAATGATGACGAGATGTATCTCGAGAAAGAACCTATCAAGGCATTCACACTTATTCAGTAGCAATAAATATGCGATGAGGAATAATTTTATTTATTATTTCTGAAGTATTTTTTTTTCTTTCCTTTTTTTGAACTTTTTTCCATAGAAGCCTATCTCCCAACGTCGAATTAGGAAGATACTGACCCCCACAAAATATCATTCCATTTAACGCATTCCAAATCCCCCTACTAAACACTATTATTCTAATCTCATCAGGAATTACTGTAACCTGAACTCATCACAGTATTATAGAAAATAACTATTCTCAATCTAAAATCAGATTATTTTTAACCATTATCCTAGGGATTTATTTTACTTTTCTCCAAGCATATGAATATAATATAGCATCCTTCAATATCTCTGATAGAGTCTATGGAGCAATTTTCTTTCTAGCTACTGGATTTCATGGACTTCATGTATTAATTGGCACCATCTTCCTATTTGTTTGCTTAATACGCTTAATAAAAATACACTTTTCATCTCATCATCACTTCGGATTTGAGGCTGCAGCCTGATATTGACATTTTGTAGACGTAGTTTGATTATTTTTATTTATTTCTATTTATTGATGAGGTAAATATTTATATAATATATTTAGTATATTTGACTTCCAATCAAAAAGTTTATTTTTAATATAAATAATTTTACAAGTAATATCAATATTTATTGTCATTTTTTTGATTTGTAACATTGTCATATATCTATCTATTATCCTCTCAAAAAAAAAAAATTCTGATCGAGAAAAAAACTCTCCATTCGAATGCGGATTTAACCCATCATATTTTACCCGAATACCCTTTTCTATGCACTTTTATCTAATTACAGTTATTTTTTTAATTTTCGATATTGAAATTACTATTCTACTACCCTTATTTTATATATTTAATATTTCAAATAAAATATTATTCATATTCACTAGAACGTTCTTTATTTCAATTTTAACAGGAGGACTATACCACGAATGAAATCAAAAAATCTTAAACTGATCCTTATAATAGGATTATAGTTTAATAAAACATTTGAATTGCAATCAAAAATTATATAAAATTATATTTATCTTATATATGAAACAATAAATTGTATTTAATTTCGACTTAAACCTTAGAATTCAACAATTCCATATTTAGTTGAACCCAAAATAGAGGGAATTCATTGTTAATGATAAAATTGAATTAATATTCCACCTAAAGAAATATAACCCAGAACTTCTAATTCTTAATTAGTGATAAAAATCATTTATATTTCTATATTTATATAGTTTATTTAAAACATTACATTTTCACTGTAAAAATTATACTATTATATATAAATATATTTAAAAAGTTCACACTTACCTCAATATCTTCAATATTAAACTCTAATTTAAGCTATCTAAATTAAACTATTATTAACAATAATAATATAAACCAAACAAACAACGTAATTAAATAATTTTTAACAATATTAAACCCATAAAAATAATTTAAACCCTCTAAATTAAACAATAACTGATATAAACCCTGACTTCCTAATTTTTCAATTCAACCATAATCTCTAATTTTTAAAATCCTAATTCTTTTATTCAATATAAATCAACTTAAAAAAACCGTAGATAAATTGGGCATAAATCATATTATTGAGATAAACCCCAATCACTTAAATTTAATCACTAATTTAAATATTATTAAACCACCAATCACTCCTATAACTATAATAGTTAAAACAGCAAATTGATATAAACCTAATAAATAAACAAATGAAGGAGTAATATACAATACTCATATTAATAACCTCCCCCCTAAAATTCTTAGTATTATTATTAAAGAAATAGATGTAATTATTTTATAATCATTATCATCATACATATATAATGAATTAAAATTAATATCTCTAAATAAATTAAAATAACTTAAACGTAAAGAATATCTTACTGTTAATCCTGTAGAAAAAAAAAAAAAAAAAAAAATCATAAAATTTAAATTTGATATAAAACATATTTCTAGGATTAATTCCTTAGAATAAAACCCAGCTAAAAATGGAAACCCGCATAAAGCTAAATTTCCAATATTTAAATTAATACATACTAGAGGTATGAATTTTACCATATTCCCCATGAATCGAATATCTTGAGTATTTTTTAAATTGTGAATAATTAAACCTGCACATATAAATAATATAGACTTAAATATAGCATGAGACATCAAATGAAAAAAAGCCATATACTTAAACCCCATTGCTAAAATTCTTATTATTAAACCTAACTGCCTTAAAGTAGATAGGGCAATAATTTTTTTTAAATCAAACTCAAAATTTGCTGATAGACCAGATATAAATATAGTTATTCTTCCCACTAATAATAAAATATTTCTTAATAAACTAATGTCTAAAAGCCCTCTAAATCGAATTATTAAATAAACCCCCGCAGTTACTAAAGTAGAAGAGTGAACTAAGGCAGAAACAGGAGTTGGGGCAGCTATTGCAGCTGGTAATCAAGAAGAAAAAGGAATTTGAGCTCTTTTAGTTATAGCAGCAACAATTACCAATACCCCCACAATCCCTATCTCTAAATCTAATTTAAATAATTCTAAATATAACATAAAATTTCACCTCCCAAAATTTAATATTCAAACAATCGCTATTAAAATTATCACATCCCCCACTCGATTTGAAAGAACAGTTAATATCCCTGAATTAAAAGACTTAGAATTTTGATAATAAATTACTAAACAAAAAGACACTAAACCCAATCCATCCCATCCTAATAAAATTCTAATTAAATTTGGACTAATAATTATAAATATTATAGAAATAACAAAAAAAACCACTAAAATAATAAATCGCCTTAAATTATAATCAGCCCCCATATATCTTCACCTATAATAAATTACACAAGATGAAATCAATAAAACTATACCCATAAAAAACATAGATATTCAATCTAATAATAAAAGTATATGTAAAGAAACAGAATTTAAACTAATAATTTCCCATTCTACCATTACCGTAAAATCCAAATCAATTAAAATAAAACCCATTAAAATCATTAACACTCTAATAATAATTAAATATAAATAAAAAATCATACAAATTCAATATGCTATAATTTAATATATTATCTATATATCCTTGAACCCACAATTCAAAATTTTAATTAAACTAATTAAATATAATCATAGATAAAATATCTCAATTTTCAAAACTAAGATATTTAAAGGAAACCAATGCATTATTAATAAAATATACTCTCGTGAATTAATAAAAGAATGAATAAATAAGCTATTAATGAAACTTCCATGTTGACTAAAAGTATATAAATATAATCTATAACCAGCTCTAAAAAAAGAAATTAATATAATAAATAAAATTAAAACCCGCGATCACCTAACAATTCCATTTATTAATCTAATTTCCCCTAATAAATTCATTGAGGGAGGGGCTGCTATATTACTTGACACTAATAAAAACCACCACAATCTTAAAGTAGGTATAAAATTTATTAATCCCTTATTTAATATCAATCTACGTCTTCTTAACCGTTCATAACACAGATTTACTAAACAAAACAACCCTGAAGAACAGAGACCATGGCCTAATATTAATACATACCCCCCAGAAAATCCCCAATTTCTCAATGTTAACATGCCCCCTAAAGCAATAGCCATATGAACTACAGATGAATAAGCAACTAACATTTTTATATCAATCTGTAACAAACAAATTAAACTTAAATATAAACTTCCAATTATAGAAATAATAATCCAAATAATATTTAATTTTATTCTCATAAGCACCATCAATTTTATTACTCGGAATAAACCATACCCCCCTAACTTTAACATAACACCCGCTAAAATTATAGATCCAGATACAGGAGCTTCAACATGAGCCTTAGGTAATCATAAATGAACAAAAAATATCGGTATCTTTACTAAAAAAGAAACCATTATAATAAAATATAAAATAAAATAATTCATATCCTTAATTATATACATAATTAAAAAATAATTTATTTTATAAATATAAAAAATACCCAATAATATTGGCAAAGAAGCAAATAAAGTATAAAAAATTAAATAAACTCCAGCCTGAATTCGCTCAGACTGATACCCTCAACCAATAATTAAAATTAATGTTGGCAATAAAGAACTTTCAAAAAATAAGTAAAATATAAATAAGTTTATTGTTAAAAAAGTTAACAACAATATTATTAATAATAATAAATTTATTAAAATAAAAACCTCATAATAAAACTTATTTTTATAAATTTTATAACTAGCCATAATCATTAACCTACAAATTCAAATTCTCAATAAAACCATCCCTCAAGATAATACATCTATTCCTAATGAATAATTTAACCCTCTAAAATAAAACAAATTCACAGGTTTTATCAGACAAAAAATAAAAAAAATTATTAAATTAAAATAATTTAACCATCATATTTTATTAAACTTTATAAAACCCCCAGAAAATACTAAATACCCCAATATTCTTATCATTAAATTAATCTTAATCTTTGAAAATAATCATTACCTCAAACCCGGACTATAGAAACTATAATAGAAAGGCCCAACACTCCTTCACACACTATAAAAATTATAAAAATCATTAAAAAATAATACTCATTTATAAATTTTAAAAAAATTAAAGTTATTATTAAAAATAATCTTAATATAATAAACTCTAATCTTAATAATAATATAATTAAATGCTTTCGCACTAATAAAAATCTTATAAAACCAAACACATACATTACATTGAATAAAATTATTATCATCATTAGTTTTAATAATTTAATAAAAATATTGATTTTGTAAATCAAAAATAAGAGCTCTTTTAAAATTTCAAAGAAAAAAATAAATTTTATCTATAATCTCCAAAATTATTATTTTAAATAAACTATTCTTTGAAATAAAAATTTTTTTTATAAATTCAATAATAATTTTTAACTTTATTTTTATCCAACTAAATCACCCCATATCAATAGGAATAATTATTTTAATTCAAATTTTAATTGCTATTGTTATAATAAATATTTATATAAAATTACCCTGATTTTCCTATATAATTTTACTAATATTTGTGGGGGGAATATTAATTTTATTTATATATATATGTAGAATTTCCTCCAACAATATTATAATTATTTCCCCTAAGATAATTATAATAATTAGAAGACTCACTTCTCTTAATTTTTTTTTATCTGTACTTATAAATAATAATTTAATATTAAATAGCTCATGAATCAATTCAATCAATTTATTTAATAACATTAATATTATAGATGTTAATACTAATATAATCTTTTTAATAAAAATATTTAATGATTATTCAACTTTTATAATTTTAATTATAATCCTGTACTTATTCATTTTAATAATCATAGTTAATAAAATTACTAATTTTAATATTGGACCCCTACGAAAATTAAACTAATGAATAACATTATTTCTATTAAAAAACAACACCCCATTTTAAAAATCATCAATAACTCTTTAATCAATTTACCTTCTCCTTTAAATATTTCTTTTTGATGAAATTTTGGCTCATTACTAGGATTATGTTTAATAATCCAAATTATTACAGGAATCTTTTTGTCTATACACTATACACCACATGTAAACTTAGCCTTTGATAGAATTAACCATATTTATCGTAATGTAAATTATGGGTGGTTAATTCAAACCCTTCACATAAATGGAGCCTCTTTTTTTTTTATTTGTATCTATCTTCATATTGGTCGTAATATTTATTATGAATCTTTTATAAATCTATATACTTGAATAGTGGGAATCCTAATTTTATTTATAACTATAGGAACAGCTTTTATAGGATACGTTCTACCATGAGGACAAATATCCTTCTGAGGAGCAACAGTAATTACCAATTTAGTATCTGCTATCCCATACCTAGGACAAGATATAGTTCAATGAATTTGAGGGGGGTTTGCAATCGAAAACGCAACACTAAATCGATTCTTTTCTATTCATTTTCTCCTCCCCTTTATTATTGCCGCAATAACTCTCATCCACTTAATTTTTCTCCATCAAAAAGGATCAAATAACCCCCTCTGCATTAACGCTAATTTTGATAAAATTCCATTCCACCCATACTTCACTTTTAAGGATCTCCTTGGATTTATAATTATTTTTAGATTTTGATTACTAATTGTATTATACAACCCATATTTAATAGCTGATTCAGACAATTTTAACCCGGCAAATCCCATAGTTACACCTATTCACATTCAACCTGAATGATACTTCTTATTTGCATACGCAATTTTACGTTCTATTCCCAATAAACTAGGGGGGGTAGTAGCATTAATTATATCAATTTGTATTCTATTTATCTTACCTTTTACTTTTAATAAAAACATTATAGGAAATCAATTTTTTTTATTTAATAAAATCTTATTCTGATATTTCCTAGTAATCTTTATTATACTAACATGAATTGGAGCCAAACCCGTAGAAGATCCTTACATTATAATTGGCCAAACCTTATCTATTTTATATTTTATATACTATTTAATTAACCCCCTAATTAATATATTTTGAAATAAACTTCTCAACTAATTAATAAGCTTTTAATGCATTTGTTTTGAAAACTTAAGAAAGAATAAGTAATTCTATTAATTTTTACTAAAATAATTTCATAACATTAATTTAAACCCCCAAAAAAATATAAATAACATTAAAGAAACTGGCAGGTAAATTTTTCAAGTTAAACCTATTAATTTATCGTAACGAAATCGAGGTAAAATACCCCGAACTCAAATAAACACCAAGGAAAGAAAAACTACTTCCAAAAATAATATAATTGAACTAAAATAACCCCCTAAAAACATTATTCTAAAAATTATTCTCATAAATATAATTCTTGCATATTCAGCTAAAAAAATTATTGCAAACCCCCCTCTCCCATACTCAATATTAAATCCAGATACTAATTCTCTCTCCCCCTCTGCAAAATCAAAAGGTGTTCGATTAGTTTCAGCTAATATTGATCTTAATAACATAAACCTTAAAGGCAATAATATACAAATAAATCAAATTTTTTCTTGAAAAATCATAAAATCAAATAAATTAAATCTCATAATCAAAACAATCGATGATAATATAATAATCACCATTCTTACCTCATAAGACACCGATTGAGCAACCGCACGCAATCTCCCTAAAATTGCATAATTAGAATTGGAAGATCACCCTGAAATTATTACAGGATACACTCTAATTCTTAAAAAACATAACATAAAAATAAAACCTATTAACATATTAATTATATTCTCTATATAAGGAACTAAAATTCAACACATTAAAGATAAAATTAACCCAAAAACAGGTCTAAAATAATAAATTAAATAATTTGAATTAATCAACAATAATTGTTCCTTAGAAAATAATTTAATAGCATCTCTAAAAGGCTGTAAAATACCTATAATACCTAATTTATTAGGACCCTTACGAATTTGAATATAGCCCAAAATCTTTCGCTCTAATAAAGTAAAAAAAGCCACTCTCACCAATACTATAATTACTATAATTAAAAATCTTACTATAAAAATTAATATTTCTATTACTATATATATAATTAATTATATATTAATGGTTTCTAAAACCAATGCACTTAAATCTGCCAAAATAGTTTAATTTTATTCTAAAAAGTTTAGTATTAAATTATACTTATAAAAATTCCTTTCGTACTAAATTATAATTTCAAATTAAAGATAGAAACCAACCTGGCTCACGCCGGTCTGAACTCAGATCATGTAAGATTTTAAAAGTCGAACAGACTTAAATTATTAACTTTTGCATAAATATTTAATCTTAATCCAACATCGAGGTCGCAATCTTTAAATTCAATAAGAACTTAAATTTAAAATTACGCTGTTATCCCTAAGGTAACTTAATATATATTTATTAATAATAGATTAAACCCCCAAAAATCATTGTTTAAAATTTAAAAAAATTCTATAAATTTTTTAATCACCCCAATTAAATTAGATAATTTATTATTATTTTTATTACATACAATAATATATCAACTAATATAAGATCTATAGGGTCTTCTCGTCTTTTAATAATATTTTAGCTTTTTCACTAAAAAATTAAATTCTAATTAATTTAATCTCAGACAGTATATATTTTATCCAATCATTCATTCTAGTTTCCAATCAAAAAACTAATTATTATGCTACCTTAGCACAGTCAAAATACTGCGGCCCTTTAAGAAAAACTCAGGGGGCAGATTAGACTTAAAATTATTAATCTTTAAGACATGTTTTTGTTAAACAGGTAAATATAAATTTTGCCGAATTCCTTAAATTAATATAACTAATTTATAATAACTTAATTTTTATTTTTATTTTTATACTAATTTTATCATTATATCATAATACAACTTAATTAAAATTATTTTTTAAATAAACAATTAATAAATTTTATAATAAAATACTTATTAAAATAAAAATATTTATTAAAAATTTTAATTAATTAAAAATATTAATTATATAAATTTTAATAAAAATATATAATATATAATTATTTATCTTAAAGATTATCCCTTAAAATACTTATTGCAAATATATATATATATATATATATATATATATATATATATATATATATAATTAACTAATTAAATTTAATTTATTTCTTTAAAAACTAGATATTTAAAAAATCGAATAACTTTTTATCTCTATTTATTTATATAATATAAAATTATCACATTAACAATTATAAATAAATATCTCTTTTTTTTTCGAGAATTTTTTTTAAAAAAAATTATTTTAATAAACTCTGATACACAAGATACAATAAATTAAATTTACTTTTTTAAAAATTATTATTATTTTTATTTATTCATCTATCTATCACTATACTAATAAACTATAAAATATTTTTTTTTTCAAAATTTTACTAAAATAAATTTAATAATTATTATTTTATTTAAAATAAAATACACACAATAAAAATTTTATTAATTTATTCCTTTCAAATTATATTGATTCGCACAATATAAATTTCAATGTAAGTGAAATTCTAAACTATTTAGATATAATTTGCTTCTAGAAACACTTTCCAGTACTTCTACTTTGTTACGACTTATTTCAAATAATTTATAAATAAATTACTTATAAAATTTATTGAAAGCGACGGGCAATATGTACATATTTTAAAACATTAATCATATAAAATAATTATTTTATATTACTTTTAAATCCAATTTCATTGTAAATTTCACTTAAAAATTCATAATCATATTAAATAATGTAACTCATAAATATCTAAAGTATAAACTGCATCTTGATTTGATATAAATTCAAATTTAAATTTTTAAATATTATTAATTTTTAAAAAATATTTTTATAACAACGATATACAAATTTAAAACTCAAGTAAAATTATTAGTGGAATATCTATTAAAATACAAGTTCCTCTAAATTGATTAAAATACTGCCAATTTTTTTAAGTTTTATCTATTCATAAATTTTAAATGCTTAAATTTTTTATTTTTTATTAAAATAATAGGGTATCTAATCCTAGTTTATTGATTAATTTAATAAAAATCATATAATCTATTTAATAAATATATAAATTAATTATAAAATTTTACCTTTAAACTAATTTATTATTATTATTTAATTCTTATTAATTTAAATTTATAAATATTCATATTATTCTTTGTCTAACCGCAATTGCTGGCACAAAATTTTATTAATAATATTTAAATATTACTTTTTTTAATTATCATTAATTTTAAAAAATTATATACTAATCTTTTTTTTAAAAATTTTTAAAATTTTAATTTAAAAATATTATATATATACATACATACTTATAATAAATATCAAATCTAAAAATAATTTTAAATATCAAATCTAAAAATAGTTTTTTTTAAAAATTTTATAAGATTTATTTGGTCATTTATTATTTATTTAATTATTAAAATAATTTTCGACAAAAGCTTAAATAATTAATATTAATATGATATGTATAATGTATATATATAGAACAATAAATAATTTATTGAATTATATATATTTAATATATAATATAAGAAATATCTATTTTTATATTTAAATAAATGTTTTTATTTGTATAAGATTTATTTGGTCATTTATTATTTATTTAATTATTAAAATAATTTTCGACAAAAGCTTAAATAATTAATATTAATATGATATGTATAATGTATATATATAGAACAATAAATAATTTATTATATAATATATGTATATATATTATTAGCAATTCTATATAAATCATTAT